GAAGCACTCCTATTAATGTGGAATATACCGAATTAGTTGATTCAAATTGGAATTCTCAATTCATCCATAACTGCATTAGTCGAAACAACAATTTTGATCAAACCACATAGTTTCGTTTGTTTACTTGTTGTGGGTCATGTATCGTCTCAAGATTCATCCAACGGAATCCCACTTACACTTACTTCGATTCTATTTAGATATGGTGTAGACATATAATGCTATTATACAAATCAAACTCTCTCCTACCTTGCCTCGGGTTTTCTATCAAACAAAAAAAGGAATTAAGGAATTTTTTTTAAAGAATATTTTAAATAATATGAATTGAAATTGAAATAATATTCAAACAATATTATTCAAATAAGATTAAATGAAATATGAAACATAAAGAATTTCAATATTCTATTAATATAATAGAGCCAAAGAGGAGGTCTGGCCCATTTTTTCTCTCTCTCTCTTTTTTTTTTTTTTCTTAGTGATTTAGAATATAGTCAGTAGTCAGATGTAATAGAATTTCTAGGAATTTCCATCTCGGGATTTATGGTATATTCTACGTGGCTGTGTTGGTGTATTCTTTTCATTAAGATCCGGATAGAGGATTATTGTTTCTATTGATTTGATACGGATACGAAAACGGAATGCATCGACCGATTCGATTCTCTCTCCCTGTCCCAGATTTATACTTAATTGATTTGATTCAATCCATTGAATTGTGAGGAACCCTTACATATAAAAACTCATGGGTTCCTATACCCAAATTAGGAAACTTTGGACCTGTACTACCCCGGCCCCGGCTTTACCCCCGAGTTAGAAGTCTTGAAAGAATCATTTCAGACCCATTTCTAGGACTAAAGATCGTGATTTGGAATGACTCGAAATACTTATTTATTTAATGTAATAATAACACCTAGCAGGACCAACTAACGAGTTAGGTTTCGTGACAACAAAAAACGTTTCTTTTGAAGCAAACCTACAAAATGGGGCATAGTTTAATGGTAGAGTCGGCTGAATCGTAAATGATTTACAGAAGATACTTCGAATGGAATCATGCGTTGTCGAACGATTCGATAGACAAAATCTCCCCATCCCAAAACCAACTCATAGAACATAGAAATAGAAGAGGGTGCGTTGATACATTTAGGACCAATTCATTGTCTCTAAAACAATGAATTGGGATTGTTGTTCTGCCAAAAGGCGATACGTCGGGGGATTCCTAACTCATCCAAGTTCAAATGGGCCCTAATCTTTTTAGATAAAGTCTGCATTGGTAGAATTGGAATGATGAACAAATTGGATTGGGTAGATTGGAATAAAAAAAAATAAGTTATAAGTTTAAGTATTGTACAGAAAAATGACTACTTGCTTTGCTAAGCCGGTTATACGAAGAAAAGCCTATTGTACAATGAAACTTACCAAAGAGCTTCGTTTTTGAAACTCTGGCTTTTCTACAAATACAAGAACAAGAATAGGTTCTAGATAATGTAACTTACTATTAGATTGAATTTGGATTTGATTTGGTTGGGTCAGGTTGGAGTTTTTCTTGAGCCAGGCTCATGTTATGATTTTGACTTCATAAATTGACTTGGGTATACCAAAGCAAAGGTGTATCACTAAATCTTGGATCATGGACAAATAAAAGAGGAAAAAGGCCGTATGTCATTCACAGACGAAGATTAATGAAGAAGAATGGGTTTGTTTATCCGAGATTTGAAAATACCGATCCGATTGGATCCATTGGAATAAATTATCGTTTTCAAGCCCCGAGGGATCTCCGTGATCCTGTGGGAATGATTCCATTTCTATGGAACAATCAACCGGCCGGTCACACGCACTAATTAGGAAATGAATAAAAAAATGTATAGGGCTATACGGACTCGAACCGTAGACCTTCTCGGTAAAACAGATCAAACTTATTATTATCGAAATGATTCGAACTGTTTCAAAGACCCAACATGCGTTTTTTTTTTGCATTGGGCTCTTTCATTAACTGATAAAAAGATCGGCTAGTCCACCATATTTTTTCTTGACAGGAAGATAACGAGATGGCTCCATGCGCTCGGATTCATTATTTGAATTCTGATCCGGGAGCAATACCAAAGTGTTTCAAAGAAGGGTTACCCTGACGTAGGTCTGCCTCCGGCCTAGATCAACCTAAGTTAAATGGAGTCTCTATCAATCCGCCCCAAGAGTCAAATATGATACTTCATACACCTTAAAGTTCATAGGACGAAAAGAGGTTATTTTGAGGTCCTTATCCTCATTATGCCTAGCATTGAAGGGACTGGGTATTCACCTTATCAATGATCAAACCAATGATGGGTTCTATTTGGTACCTGAATTGGCACCTGAATCGGACCGAACAAAATATTTGTCAGGCTATTGTTCTCTTGTTCCCTCGAATCCATGGAGTAAGACATCGATTTCTCAATAAGATCAATTCTGTTGATTGTATGATGGACTCCTCTGAAAAAGCATTGGCGCGCGTGTAAACGAGGTGCTCTAC